ATCGACTTGAAATTCTAGACAAGGAATCTCTTTCTCTGGATATACTCGAAACAAGGACTAGATTGTGTAATGATGATACTAAAAAAGAATACGTGCCTAAAATATATGATCCTTTGTTAAATGGACCATATCGAGGAACAATCAAAAAAGGGGTTTCATCTTCAATCATAAACAATACTTTGCTAGAAAATTGGAAAGAGAGAGTTAGACTAAATAGGATTCATACTATCTTTCTTCCGAATACTGATTACCAAGAATTGGAACAAAAAGCGTATACGGTTGATAAAAAACCATTATCAACAGAAATTGACGAGTTCTTAACTTTAATCAATGAATTTGGTAACGAACCAAAATCGAGTTTAAATTTGAAAGACCTTTCTTTATTTTCAGACCAAGAACAGGGAAGAGTGAATTCAGAAAAAAGAACGCAATTTGTAAAATTTGTATTCACTGCAATTGATCCTAATGAGACAAAATCGGGAAAAAAATCGATTGGAATAAAAGAAATCAGTAAAAAAGTACCTCGCTGGTCACATAAATTAATCACCGAATTGGACCAACAAATAGGTGAATTTCAAGATCGCGCATCAATGGATCATCAACTTCGTTCAAGAAAAGCCAAACGTGTAGTTATTTTTACTGACAACAACGCGACTAACGATCCTGAGGAGGAAGTGGCTTTAATAAGCTATTCGCAACAATCAGATTTTCGGCGAGGTATAATTAAAGGCTCTATGCGTGCTCAAAGGCGCAAAACAGTTATTTCGAAACTATTTCAAGCAAATGTACATTCCCCCCTTTTTCTCGACAGAATAACCCCCCTCCGTCTTTTTTCTTTTGATATCTCTGAACTGATTAAACCAATTTTTCGAAATTGGACAGGTAAAGAGGAAGAATTGAAGATTCTAGAGTCTAGAGAAGAACAAACAAAAAGAGAAGAGAAAAAAGAAAAGGACAAAAAAGAGGAGAACAAAAGAAAGGAAAAAGCACGGATAGCGATCGCAGAAGCCTGGGATAGCATTCCTTTTGCGCAAATAATAAGAGGTTACATGTTAATAACTCAATCAATTCTTCGAAAATATATTCTATTACCTTCATTGATAATAGCTAAAAATATGGGGCGTATGTTATTCTTGCAACTTCCTGAATGGTCTGAAGATTTGCAGGACTGGAATAGAGAAATGCAGATTAAATGTACTTATAATGGTGTTCAATTATCAGAAACAGAATTTCCCAAAAATTGGTTGAGAGACGGGATTCAGATCAAAATTTTATTTCCTTTTTGTCTGAAACCTTGGCATATATCTAAGCTGTACCCCTCCCGCGGAGAGCTAATGAAAAAGAAAAAACAAAAAGATGATTTTTGTTTTTTAACAGTTTGGGGAATGGAAGCTGAACTTCCCTTTGGTTCTCCCCGAAAGCGCCCGTCCTTTTTTGAGCCCATTTTTAAGGAACTTGAAAAAAAAATTGGAAAATTCAAAAAAAAATATTTTATAACTCTAAAAATTTTAAAAGGAAAAACAAAATTATTTAGAAGAGTTTCAAAAGAAACCAAAAAATGGCTTATCAAAAGTATTGGATTTCTAAAAAAAATAAAAAAAGAATTTTCCAAAGTAAATCCAATTGTATTATTTAGATTCAAAGAAATATCTGAATCGAATGAAACGAAAAAAGAAAAAGATTATCTAATTAGTAATCAAATAATTAACGAATCATTTAGTCAAATTGAATCTAGAAATTGGCCAAATTCTTCACTGATAGAAACAAAAATGAAGGATTTGACTGATAGAACAAGTACAATAAAAAATCAAATAGAAAGAATTACAAAAGAGAAAAAGAAAGTAACTCCAGAAATAGACATTAGGCCTAATAAAACAAATAATATTACAAAATTCGAATCGCCAAAATTTTTTTTCCAAATATTAAAAAGCAGAAATACTCGAGTAATATGGAAATTTCATTATTTTCTAAAATTATTCATTCAAAGATTATACATCGATCTATTTTTATCTATCATTAATATTCCTAGAATTACTACACAACTCTTTCTTGAATCAACAAACAAATTGATTGAGAAATCCATTTCCAATAATGAAATAAATCAAGAAAAAATTAATAATAAAAAAAAAATTCATCTTATCTTTATTTCGACTATAAAAAAGTCACTTTATAATATTAGTAAGAAAAATTCACATATTTTTTGTGATTTATCCTACTTGTCACAAGCATATGTATTTTACAAATTATCACAAACCCAAGTTATTAATTTGTCTAAATTTAGATCTGTTCTTCAATATAACACAACGTCTTGTTTCCTTAAGACTAAAATAAAGGACTATTTTAGAACACTAGGAATATTTCATTCGGAATTAAAACATAAGAAACTTCAGAGTTATAGAATCAATCAATGGAAAAACTGGTTAAGACGGCATTATCAATACGATTTATCTCAGATTAGATGGTCTAGATTAATGCCAAAAAAATGGCGAACTAGGGTTAATCAAAGTTGTATGACTCAAAATAAAAATAGAAACTTAAACAAATGGAATTCATATGAAAAAGACCAATTAATTCATTACAAAAAAGCAAATGATTCGGAACTCTATTCATTATCAAACCAAAAAGATAATTTTAAAAAATGTTATAGATATGATCTTTTAGCATATAAATCGATTAATTATGAAAATAAAAGTGACTCATTTATTTCTAGATTACCCTTTCAAGTAAAGAAGAACTTAGAAATTTCGTATAATTCCAACCCGTACAAACACAACTTTATTGATATGCCCGGCAATCTTCATATCAATAATTATCTAAGAAAAGGCAATATTCTAGATATAGAAAGAAATCTCGATAGAAAATATTTTGATTGGAAAATTATCCATTTTTCTCTTAGACAAAAAGGAGATATTGAGGCCTAGGTTAAGATCGATACCAACAGTAATCCAAATACTAAAATTGGTATTAATAATTATCAAATAATTGAGAAAATTGAGAAAAAAGAGGTTTTTTATCTTACAACTCATCAAAATCCAGAAAAAACTCAAAAAAATTCTAAAAAAGTCTTTTTTGATTGGATGGGAATGAATGAAAAAATATTTAATCGTCCCATATTGAATCTGGACTTTTGGTTCTTCCCAGAATTTGTACTACTTTATAATGTCTATAAAATAAAACCGTGGATTATACCAAGCAAATTCCTTCTTTTAAATTTGAATACAAATGAAAATGTTAGTCAAAATAAAAACCAAAAACAAAACTTTTTTCTACCATCAAATAAAAAAATAAAGAATAGAATTCAAGAAGCAAAAGAACCCGCAAGTCAAAGAGAGCGTGGATCAGATATAGAAAACAAAGGAAATCTGGGCCCTGTTTTCTCAAAACATCAAAACGATCTTGAAAAAGATTACGTGGAATCAGACACAAAAAGGGGTAAAAATAAAAAACAATACAAAAGCAACACGGAAGCAGAACTAGATTTGTTCTTGAAACGTTATTTGCTTTTTCAATTGAGATGGAACGATGCTTTGAATCAAAGAATGATCGAAAATATCAAGATATATTGTCTCCTGCTTCGACTGATAAATCCAACCAAAATTACTATATCGTCAATTCAAAGGAGAGAAATGAGTTTGGATATAATGCTGATTCAGGCAAATTTACCTCTTACAGACTTGATGAAGAAGGGGGTATTGATTATCGAACCTATTCGGTTGTCTGTCAAAAATAACGGACAATTTATTATGTATCAAACCATAGGTATTTCATTGGTTCATAAAAATAAACACCAAACTAATCAAAGATACCGACAACAAAGATATGTTGATAAAAAGAATTTTGACGAATTCATTCTGCAACCTCAAACTCAAAGAATAAATACAGAAAAAAATCATTTTGATTTGCTTGTTCCTGAAAATATTTTATGGTCTAGACGTCGTAGAGAATTGAGAATTCGAAGTTTTTTTAATTCTTTGAATTGGAATGGCGTCGATAGAAATTCAGTATTTTGCAACGAAACCAATGTAAAAAACTGGAGTCAATTTTTAGATGAAAGGAAACCCCTTTATAAAGATAAAAATGAATTAATTAAATTTAAGTTCTTTCTTTGGCCTAATTATCGATTAGAAGATTTAGCTTGTATGAATCGTTATTGGTTTGATACCAATAATGGTAGCCGTTTCAGTATCTTAAGAATACATATGTATCCACGATTGAAAATTAATTGATAGTACTATATACCCTGTCTCGTATAGAGTATCTGAAAGCAAACAAATGCACACATGCCTTGTTTTACATCTCATTCGAATCTAATTCGAGTAGACGATACTAAATCAATAAAATAAGGTATCGATTAGATCTAGAAATGAATCAACAGAATCTTCTTCATTTTAGGATTTTAGGTTTCAATTATTCGCTTTTGTGAATGAAAAAAACGTACCTACCACCTTTTTGGATTCCTATCTGAATCAAATTTAAAATTTGATTAATTTATTGGAATTGATAAAATTAGAGGTTCATCAAGAAATTAAGTCTATATACCACGTTCAAATTACTGGCATTATTATTACTGATCAATAAAATTCGAAAAAATCCATATGTGTAAAATAAAGAAAGGGGAAATTCATTTATGGTAAAAAATTCTGTCATTTCAGTTATTTTTCAAGAAGAAAAGAAAGGATCTGTTGAATTTCAAGTATTCAATTTCACCAATAAGATACGGAGACTTACTTCACATTTAGAATTGCACAAAAAAGACTATTTATCTCAGAGAGGTTTGAAGAAAATTTTGGGAAAACGTCAACGGCTGCTAGCTTATTTGGCAAAAAAAAATAGAGTACGTTATAAAGAATTAATTAATCAGTTGGACATTCGAGAGACAAAAACTCGTTAATTTGATTAAATTAATTTGAAGAGTTATTTCATTTTCACTTATATGTTTCGATTAAATTTTGATGAACTTCTTTTCACTTTCAGTAATTCATGGAAGAATGAATCGTTAAAAAACTTATGACTGCACCAACTACAAAAAAAGACCTCATGATAGTCAATATGGGGCCTCAGCACCCATCAATGCACGGTGTTCTTCGACTCATCGTTACTCTAGATGGTGAAGATGTTGTCGACTGCGAACCAATATTGGGTTATTTACATAGAGGGATGGAGAAAATTGCAGAAAACCGAACAATTATACAATATTTGCCTTATGTAACACGTTGGGATTATTTAGCTACTATGTTCACAGAAGCAATAACCATAAATGGACCCGAACAATTAGGCAATATTCAAGTACCTAAAAGGGCTAGCTATATCAGAGTCATTATGTTGGAGTTGAGTCGGATAGCTTCTCATTTGTTATGGCTCGGTCCTTTTATGGCGGATATTGGTGCGCAGACCCCCTTCTTCTATATTTTTCGAGAACGAGAATTGATATATGACCTATTCGAAGCTGCCACCGGTATGCGAATGATGCATAATTATTTTCGTATTGGCGGAGTGGCTGCCGATCTACCCTATGGCTGGATAGATAAATGTTTAGATTTTTGCGATTATTTTTTAACAGGGGTTGCTGAGTATCAAAAACTTATTACCCGGAATCCTATTTTTTTAGAACGAGTTGAAGGCGTAGGCATTATTGGGAGAGACGAGGCATTAAATTGGGGTTTATCGGGACCAATGCTACGAGCTTCCGGAATAGAATGGGATCTTCGTAAAGTTGATCATTATGAGTCTTACGACGAATTTGATTGGCAGATTCAATGGCAACGAGAAGGGGATTCATTAGCGCGTTATTTAGTACGAATCAGTGAAATGACAGAATCCATAAAGATTATTCAACAGGCTCTGGAAGGAATTCCAGGAGGGCCTTACGAAAATTTAGAAATCCGACGTTTTGACAGATTAAAAGATCCTGAATGGAATGATTTTGAATATCGGTTTATTAGTAAAAAACCTTCGCCAACTTTTGAATTGTCGAAACAAGAACTTTATGTGAGAGTTGAAGCCCCAAAAGGAGAATTGGGAATTTTTCTGATAGGAGATCAGAGCGTTTTTCCTTGGAGATGGAAAATTCGCCCACCAGGTTTTATCAATTTGCAAATTCTTCCTCAGTTAGTTAAAAGAATGAAATTGGCTGATATTATGACAATACTAGGTAGCATAGATATCATTATGGGAGAAGTTGATCGTTGAAATGATAATTGATACAACAGAAATAGAGACTATCAATTCTTTTTCCAAATTGGAATCCTTAAAAGAAGTCTATGGGATCATATGGATGCTTGTCCCTATTTTGACTCTTGTATTAGGAATCACAATAGGTGTACTAGTAATTGTTTGGTTAGAAAGAGAAATATCCGCAGGAATACAACAACGTATCGGACCTGAATATGCCGGCCCTTTAGGAATTCTTCAAGCTCTAGCAGATGGAACAAAACTACTTTTGAAAGAGAACCTTATTCCATCTACAGGAGATCCTCGTTTATTTAGTATCGGACCATCCATAGCAGTAATATCTATCTTTCTAAGTTATTCAGTAATTCCTTTTGGTGATCACCTTGTTCTAGCCGATCTTAGTATTGGTGTTTTTTTATGGATTGCCATTTCAAGTATTGCTCCCGTTGGACTTCTTATGTCGGGGTATGGATCAAATAATAAATATTCCTTTTTAGGTGGTCTACGGGCAGCTGCTCAATCAATTAGTTATGAAATACCATTAGCTCTATGTGTGTTATCAATATCTCTACGTGTGATTCGATGAGACCTAAAATTTCTCCCAATTCTTTTCTTTCTAGAAACAAGGATAAAAAGATTTGATTGACTAGATATATTTTTATTTTTCTTCAGCATTTGAGTTGATGAACTAAACCAGATAGTTATATGAGTGAAAGAAAACGGCTTCTAAATTTGCAGTAAAAAGGTTGAGTCTCATTTCCTATGTACAAGAATCAAATGGTGAAAAAAATAAACATAAGCAATAGAGATTGTTTACCCCAAGATTCCTGAATTGTCATGATAGCTTGAAGCGGGTTCAAAAGATCAACTGTATGGAGTTTTTACTGTCTATTACCATAGATGGATTTCCACAACGGGAGGTTTTTTGAAAGAAAAAATGAGTGGATGGTTAGGAAGACCAAGATACACAAAGGATTAGTAATTGAGATTATGTAAGTTATCCAAGAGGATATTTCTATACATAAAAGGAATTCAAATTGGGGCTTTACGTTCGTAGAAATGATCAAGAAGTACTCCCCATGATTCTGCTCCAGAGTATGTTCCTATCCACTGAGTAAGTAAATAACTATCAAGAACGAAGTAATCTTTTACTTTGGTTAAAGGCCCTTTTTCTGAGAAAGGAGAATAGGAATGAAATAAAATAAATCGAAATAGAAAGAAAAGAATCTAATTGCAAAAGCAAAAAGGAGGGATGTCTTTTTTTTTCTTCCTTTTTTCTTTTTTTGTTTTTATTCTTTCTTTCCTATAATTCAATTTTGATTTCTATTT